TACTTCGTACAGTGCCAAATAAGTTATTGGGTGTTCTTTTAATGGTTTCAGTACCTGCGGGATTAATAACAGTACCTTTTTTGGAGAATGTTAATAAATTCCAAAATCCATTTCGTCGTCCCGTAGCGACAACCGTCTTTTTGATTGGTACTGCAGTAGCCCTTTGGTTGGGTATTGGAGCAACACTACCTATTGAAAAGTCCTTAACTTTAGGTCTTTTTTAAATTGATTCGATTGTGAAATAAAAAATAGATTACGACATGTGTATCTAGGGAATAGTCGCTTCAAAGTGAATTTTCCCTAGATACATCTATTCAATTTAATTTATTCAATTTAATTTTAGACCTATTCCGAATATATGGATTGGGCTAAAGATTCAAAACTAATTTTTATCTGTTTAGACAAAACTTTAGAAAAATAAATAAATAACCCCAAACACTTTATTCGAAATGCTTTTATCTTTCTAGAATGTTCAATATATGTTTTACATCTTCTATGCGAAAATGTTTAATTTTCATAAGATCTTCTTGACTGTTATTCAAAAGGTCCACTAATGTATGTATATTGGACCTTTTGAGGCAATTATAGACCCTGGGGAGCAATTCTGATTGGTCAATAAAAATATATTTAAATGCGATTTCTTTTTTATTTTTTCTTTGTTTAGCCAATCTACCATGAAAAGTAAAAAGGGGTAAAGTAACTTTATGTTGATTGTTTTCTAAATGTAAGTTTTCTTCTTCTGCATGTAAAAAAGGAATAAATAAATCAATCAAATTCCGGGAGGCTTCATGAAGTGCTTCTTTAGGAGTTAAACTTCCATTTGTCCATATTTCGAGAAAAAGTATCTCTTGTTTTTCATTCCCATTCACATAAGAATGAATACTATGATTCGCATTTCGAACAGGCATGAATACAGCATCTATAGGATAACTTCCGTCTTGAAAGTTATTTGGCGTTTTTATACGATATCCGCGATTCCTCTCGATTTGTAATTCAATACACAAATTAATTGGTTCTGTTAGGTTAGCTATATGCTGTGTATTATCAACGATTTCCACAGAAGGTGGTAAGATAATGTCTTGAGCAGTTACATATCCAGGACCCTTCACACAAATAGACGCGTTACAAGTTCCATACAGATTACTTCTCAATACAATTTCTTTCAAATTCATTAAAATTTCATGTACGGATTCTTGAATACCTACTATGGTAGAATATTCATGTGGTATTTTCTCAGATTTTGCGCGTGTGATACATGTTCCTTCTATTTCTCCGAGCAAAGCTCTTCGCATCGCAATGCCTATTGTATCGGCTTGACCTTTCATAAGTGGGGCCAGAATAAAGCGTCCATAATAAAGACGCTTACTGTCTGCTCTTGATTCAACACACTTCCACTGTAGTGTCCGAGTAGATACTGTTACTTTCTCTCGAACCATAGTATATTATTTGATCAAATCATTGAATTATTTATTTCTCTTGAAATCTCTTCAATGTTTATTTTATTTTTACACACGTCTTTTTTTAGGGGGCCTACAGCCATTATGTGGCATAGGGGTTACATCGCGTATGAAACTTAATAGTATACCACTTCTACGAATAGCTCTTAATGCCGCATCTCTTCCGAGACCCGGGCCTTTTATCATGACTTCTGCTCGTTGCATACCTTGATCCACTACGGTCCGAATGGCATTTCCTGCTGCGGTTTGAGCGGCAAATGGTGTACCTCTTCTTGTACCCTTGAATCCACAAGCTCCGGCGGAGGACCAAGAAATTACTCGACCCCGTACATCTGTAACCGTCACAATGGTATTGTTAAAACTTGCTTGAACATGAATAACTCCCTTGGGTATTCTGCGCGCATTCTTACGTGAACCAATACGTCTATTTCTACGTGAACCAATTTTTGGTATAGGTTTTGCCATATTTTATCATCTCATAAATATAAGTCAGAGATATATGGATATATCCATTTCATGTCAAAACAGATCCTTATATATTTTTTTTTACTTATTTATTTGTACATCGGGTCCTTTAGATTTCGAGAGTCTTTTTTCTTTTAAAAAGATTATCCTTGTCTTTGTTTATGTCTCGGGTTGAAACAAATTACTATAATTCGTCCCCGCCTACGGATCAATCGACATTTTTCACAAATTTTACGAACAGAGGCCCTTATTTTCATATTTGTACTTCCTTTTCTTAATTCAGAATTTACTTATTGGAAGAAAATAAGTTTCTTGAAATTTTTAACTTCGAATTGTATCCCCACGAAAGAATGTTGAAATTGAAAAAAAAAATCACCTAATCATTCGAATCTTTACTTTTGAGTCTATAAATTATATATCCTTTGGTTGAATCATAAGGACTTAACTCAATTTTTATTATATTTCCAGGTAGTCTACGTATAAAACTACGCCCAATCCTTTACTAAAAAACCCAGAATTATCTTTTCATTATCTAAACGAGCCCGTAAGATACATACCATTGGTAAGTTGTTCCGTAATTAAACCCTCATGAATCCATTTTTGTTGTTTCGTTTCATTCTAGGTAAAATCCCTTTGACGTATCAACTAATGTAAGAGGGGTAATACTATAAACTTGTCATTTCTCTTTTTTCACAAATATGAAAGTTCCGCGTATAATTCGGCTATCAGAAAGATTACCATATATAACACAAAATTTCGCCGCCTATTCCTTCTATTCGAGCCTTTCGGTCTGTCATTATACCTCGAGAAGTAGAAAGAATTACAATTCCCATCCCACCTAAAATTCTAGGAATTCGTTGATAGTTCGAATATATTCGTAGACCGGGCCGGCTGATCCGTTTTAAATTTAAAGCAGTTCTATATGGTCCTTTCCTATTTCTTCTATGTCGTAGGGTTAAAACCAAAAAATATTTATTGCTTTCCTGATGTTTTCTCACGTTTTCAATAAAACCTTCTTGTAAAAGGATTTTAACAATATTTTCAGTGATGTTAGTAGATGGTATTCGAACTGTTCTTTTTTTAGTCATGTCAGCATTTCGTATAGAGGTCATTATGTCAGCAATAGTGTCTTTACTCATGATAAACTAAGATTTTTGTTGCCCCCGAATTTTGATATAATCAACATGCTCTTTTTATTTTTTCTTTATTTCTGAATTATAAAATATTTATTAATTTTAAAAGTTAATTTTAAAAGGTATATACATGATAGATAAACAATCTACTAATAAATCAGTCTTATTCAAATACTATATTAAGGTATATACATGATAGATAAACAATCTACTAATAAATCAGTCTTATTCAAATACTATATTACGGTCTTACCTTATAATACCTCAGGTGCTAATGAAACTATTTTAGTAAAATTTAACTGTCTTAATTCCCGGGCGATCGCGCCAAAGATTCGGGTTCCTTTTGGATTTTTTTCTTGATCAATAACAACTGCAGCATTGTCATCATATCGTATTATCATACCGTTGTCGCGTTTGAGTTCTTTACAAGTACGTACAATTACCGCTCGAATCACTTCTGATCTTTCTAGAGGTGTGTTTGGTACTGCTTCCTTGATTACAGCAACAATAACATCACCAATATGAGCATATCGTCTATTACTAGCTCCTATGATTCGAATACACATCAATTCTCGGGCCCCGCTGTTATCCGCTACATTCAAATGGGTTTGAGGTTGAATCATATCATTTTTTTTTTTATCGGTTTTTTCTTTTTCAATGCCAAGGTCTAAATAAAAAAAAAGAAATATTATTTGTTCAAAACAAAAAAAGAAACCTTCATTTTTTTCTCATCCAAAAAACCCCTTTTCCTTTGTTTCTACATTCCTATCCCGAAAGAATGAATTGAGTTCGTATAGGCATTTTAGATGCCGCTATTGAAATAGCCCTTCGAGCTATATTTTCTGCTACTCCACTCATTTCATAAAGTATTCTACCGGGTTTAACGACAGCTACCCAATATTCGGGAGATCCTTTCCCCGAACCCATACGTGTTTCTGTAGGTCTTACTGTAACTGGTTTGTCTGGAAATATGCGTACCCATATTTTTCCACCGCGACGGGCATTTCGTGTCATCGCGCGCCGCCCTGCTTCTATTTGTCTAGATGTAATCCAAGCGGGTTCAAGCGCTTGAAGAGCATATCTACCGAAGCAAATACGATTACCTCGATAAGATATTCCTTTCATCCTCCCTCTATGTTGTTTACGGAATCTGGTTCTTTTGGGGTTATAGTTGATGGTTGGTTATCAATTCCATCCATCTCTACTACAGAACCGGACATGAGAGTTTCTTCTCATCCAGCTCCTCGCGAATTAAACGATTAAAAAATAATATACACGGTGAATAATATACGGAATCGTGGGATTATTTTAAATTTCATCTATTCATCTAATAGATTAATAATTCTAAATCTATTCTATTTATAGATAATGTTGTTTTGGTATAACGTTATAATCTTTATTTTCTTTTGCCTTTTATTATTCTATTGAATCGACTAAAATTTTATTTAGAAAAAAAAAATTCGCGGGCGAATATTTACTCTTTCAACATTCAGTTGTAAGATTAGTCTATCACATGATCTCTCAGAATAAACGAATAGGTTTCTGGTTCGTTCCGCCATCCTACCCAATGAATCATTAGGATTCGCTTTCAATAGAATCTTATGCATTCACAGGTTCTGTCGTTCCCACCACTTCTCGATTAATGGTTAGGTCTGAATTCTACAACGGAGCCCCTAAGGAAATTTTGAGTCAACCTTCTCAGTCTTTATTGGCTCGGGGCTCTTGATTTTTTGTTCTATGCATGGATTTGTCTAATTATGGATTAATCAGTATTGATGCTTTATTACATTCCCTTTATATGAGATGACTCATAGACCTTACATATTGGAATTTTATATCATTGATATTCTTTTTCTATCTTTCTCTCACCCTTCCATTTATCTGTATACTTTTATTGCTTTACAACTCAATAATTTGATTGGTTTTTCTTTTTTGGTTATGCAAA